ATCTCATATCGTGACATAAGTAAGCAGTTCTTATTGTATCGGCCCAAAACCTCACTAATTGATCTTTACGGTGCTTATTCTATCAATTAGATCCTTTCTTTATCCATAGACTAAAGGATCTAGGCATACCTATTTCTTCATATTTGGACTTCTATGAAGTTTCTTTCTTTTTCTTTGCTACAGCTGATAAAAATCGTTGTTTTGGACACGATAGATATGATATGTAGAAAGCCTATTTTCTAGTATTTATTAGCGGATTTGCTCTTTCTTTCCTTTTTTTCTTTCTATAGTGGAGATAGTCGCACGTAATGACAGATCACGGCCATATTATTTAAAGCTTGTGGTAAGAACGGGTTTCGTTCTAGTGCCCTAAAATAATATTCCAAAGCTTTCGTATGTTCTCCGTTCCTTGTGTGGATAAGGCCTATGTTATAGAGTATATAACTTCTATCATAGGGATCAATTTCTAGTCGCATAGCTTCATAATAATTCTGCAAAGCTTCCGCATAATTTCCTTCGGATTGAGCCGACATCCGTTACGGTCGTCTTCGATTCAAAGAATCTCCGTTCCAGAACCGTACGTGAGATTTTCATCTCATACGGCTCCTCCTTTTTTATGTGCATAATGAGAATAATACATGAAATCAAAAAAGATTGAAATAATTTCATTATGAACCGAACGGGGCTAGTGTTTTTACAAGAAATCTCTAGCCAACCTTCCTGTAAAAGATCTTTTCTTAACATCAAGTATCGTGGTACTAGATAAAAATGATAACTCTAACAATTTCTTTGTTCTTAACACTCCTTCATTTCCGGGAATTAGTCACTTCAACAGTCTTCGATGGTTATACGGGTATCCAAAATACGAACGAGATGGATGTTTGTTGTACCAACCATTCTTGTTAGTCCCGATTCCGATAAAGAAAAGGTATAATTTATAACAAAGTTTTCATATTGTTGATTCCTAGGCGTAGTGCTTCTTCCCCTATGCTGCCTATTGGTACTAGTGGAGTAGGGTTGACCTAACCCATAGGTGTAACCTTTCGCTCAATACTAGAATCGACAATTGAAGCATCTGAGGCTGCATTAATCGGGGATACACGACAGAAGGAATTGTTTTATTTACAAACTTCACCTTCACACTAAGCGTAGATTTATTTCAATAATTTTTTTCTTTCTCTCCCAAATAATGTATCTTTCTCCGAAGACTGAAAGCGGTAAAGAAAAAAAACATCAAATCGCACCATCTCTGTAATAGGTGAATGCCTCTTTTTCTCCTGAAGTTGTCGGAATTATTCGTAATAAGATATTGGCTACAATTGAAAAGGTCTTATCAATAAAATTTCCATTTATCCGAGATCTGGGCATAGGTAGCAATCCATTCTATAATTTCTTTTACTTACCTCTTGTGAGAAAATGATCCCACAAACAAAGAAATTGTACAGTACGAAATAACATAAAAAAAATAAATAAAAAAAAAATAGATCAATCGATTCGTTCTAATTCATTGATTTAATTTGGTATAAATATTGTAAGTAAAAAGAATAACTATTGGAAAAAGATGGGAGCGTCCTCTTCGCAAAAATGAAATGAATAGATATATCTCTTTTTTTTAGTTTTTCACAAAAAAGATTATCTTTATCCCCCCCCCCTTAGAAGGAAGGGTTTTTCTTTGATGACAAGTTTTCTATATTTTTTGATAGGTACGTACAGTCAATTCTAACTATCAAAAAATCTAATATGCTAATTTGAATGACTCACTATTCACTCGGTTTCTGGGCCATAATCATTATGTAGGAGAGATGGCCGAGTGGTTCAAGGCGTAGCATTGGAACTGCTATGTAGGCTTTAGTTTACCGAGGGTTCGAATCCCTCTCTTTCCGTACCTTTCACCTAATTCACCAATCTTATTGACAGCAATGTATCAAAGCAAATAACAATGGATACCATTATTCCAACAGTTAAGTTAAACCTTTCTTTTATTTTGATATAGATTCTTTATTCCTATGTTCTGCAGTACAGAAAATAAAATACTGGAAAGAGTAGACAACAGGGAATGAAAATCTCCCTACCGATCCGTGATCCATGAATGGGAGAAAAATCCCCGTATCAAACTCCTTACTTTGGTGGGTCTTTTTGCTTAGGCGAAAAGGGAAAAATTGTCCGAACCCTTGTTTTCTTGTTTTATTTTAATTAGGTTTAAGTCTGACGAGAATAATATTCTACAACTAGCAATTCATTTATTTTCAAACCGACCCATTGACTATCTATTATTTGATTGACTAATCCTTTATATTGGAATGGTTGAAGGGTCAAATGTTTTGGCAATTCCTCACGGGGGGATGAATCAAGATAATTTTGAATCAGAGCTCTAGATTTTTGTTCATCCCTCGCTGTAATAATATCGTGGGGTTTGCAGCGATAACTTGGTATATCTACTATACGACCATTAACTAAAATATGTCTATGGTTAACTAATTGGCGGGCTTGGGGAATAGTT